AAAATGAATATTTCTGTGAGATTCCCGGTATTCTCTAGTTCCTTCCCGCGTCAATTGCCAATTCTCGGTCATTGAGATTCATGCGCGATTCAGATTAATATTTAGGGATAGATATTACCTCTCTTTTTCTCTTCTTTCAAACAAATTGAAATGATTGAAGTTTTTCTATTTGGAATCGTGTTAGGTCTAATTCCTATTACTTTGGCCGGATTATTCGTAACTGCATATTTACAATACAGACGCGGTGATCAGTTGGACCTTTAATTGAGTAACATCTCTTTTTTTGATTGACCTCCTTTTTAATCTCCGGGAGGTCAAATTCAGGTTGCAGTTCAAGTTAGTGAAGTTATTTTATTGTGATTTGGCATTACAAGAACAGAATCACGCTCTGTAGGATTTGAACCTACGACATCGGGTTTTGGAGACCCACGTTCTACCGAACTGAACTAAGAGCGCTTTCTTATGACAGGAGATACGACTATTATCAAGAAAAGGATTCTTTTTGTACTCCCAATCCATCTTGGATGGATATAGTATCCTAAAATGATAGATTATGTCCAATTTTAATCGATCTCAATTGACCCCTCGTTACTGTCCATAGGAGAAGTAATAGGTAGGGATGACAGGATTTGAACCCGTGACATTTTGTACCCAAAACAAACGCGCTACCAAGCTGCGCTACATCCCTTTCAATTGTTGTACAGTGTCATTGTAGAGAATCCTTGTCTTGTTTTCCACATCGTTATTTCCTCTATTATATAGAATTTCTCTTGCCATTTCTTCTTTTTCGTCTCATATAATAAAAAAGAATTATATACATACCTAACGTATAAAGGAATGAATATTTATTCAGTAATGCTCGGGAAGAAGAGTTCACCTTTTTCTGTTTTAGGGACAGGTAGATCTCATCTATCGGATCGTTGTATATATCCATTTTAGTTAGGGATTCCTCGTACAAACAAATACAAGTGATCTTTAACTACCCATGCATCTGATCATATATGTATTCCAATAAAGAAGGAGGATTTTCAATGCGAGATATAAAAACATATCTCTCTACGGCACCTGTGCTAGCTACTCTATGGTTCGGGTCTTTAGCGGGTCTATTGATAGAGATCAATCGTTTATTCCCAGATGCGTTGACATTCCCTTTTTTTTCATTCTAGTTATTGGCATGGGGAGGGATCAAGAAGATTAGAGATACAAGAAATTCTCTGTGACTAATCCCCCCCCCCCCCTTTTTTTTTTTTCAGTTATTTAGGATAGGAAAGAAAGAGAAAGAATAAAAGTGGATTGAACCTCAGTGAAACTTGTGTTCAAGATAGAACTAATAGAGGAAGAACAGGAATAGAAATGTGGGTCGAGGGCGAGCTGTTCAAGATCATACAAGATAGTAAATGAGATACTGGGATTAGGAATAATTGATAGTTAGAAATAGTTGTATTACTTATTATTTTTATTACTTTATTGATTGCAACGAAATCCTTCATAATTGAATTGGATTTCGAGTTAGCAGCTTCTCTTCTATTTTTTTTTCCTTCCTTTCTTCTTCTTCGGTTCGAATCGAAAACAGAAGAATTGAGTAAATCCAAAGGAGGTTCATGGCCAAAGGTAAAGATGTCAGAGTCATAATTATTTTGGAATGTACCGGTTGTGCCCGAAATGGTTTGAATAAAGAATCGCGAGGCATTTCCAGATATATTACTCAAAAAAATCGACACAATACACCTAGTCGATTGGAAAAATTCTGTTCTTATTGTTACAAGCATACAATTCATGCGGAGATAAAGAAATAGATCGAATGGAACACATTACTCTTCCAAGGAAGAAATTACATATATGTATATATATACAAATCAAGTCCTATTTCGATCGGATCCGAAATGAATGAAGAAATAGGGTTTTAGAGATAAGGAATAGGAATAAACCATGGATAAATCCAAGCGACCCTTTCGTAAATCCAAGAGATCTTTTCGTAGGCGTTTGCCCCCAATTGGATCGGGGGATCGAATTGATTATAGAAACATGAGTTTAATTAGTCAATTTATTAGTGAACAAGGAAAAATATTATCTAGACGAGTGAATAGATTGACTTTGAAACAACAACGATTAATTACTATTGCTATAAAACAAGCTCGTATTTTATCTTCGTTACCTTTTCTTAATAATGAGAAACAATTTGAGAGAACCGAATCGATCCCTAGAACTACTGGTCCTAGAACCAGAAAATAATAAGTCTATTCCTCAATCGAATCAAAACTCTAATTAATTGGAACTCAGATTGATGTTTTGTTCGAAAAAGCCGAGAGATTGTCGCGTCATAATAATAAAAAAAAGAATGGGGTAAGAAGAAATCTTTTTTTTTATTGAAACGTGTTCGTTCATTCCTACTACTGATCTTATCATATTAATTTCTACTCTATCTTCCCGGAGTTCATTCTCCGGGGAACTCCCTCCATTTAAAGCATTCCGGTTCCAATCTCCTTATTTGATAATCTCATTGGAAATTGTGTCAAGACAATTCCTATTTGATATAGCTATTTGTGCAAGTATTTTACGATTAAGAAGCAACCGCTTCTTGTACAGATCATGTATAAATCTACTATAACTATAGGATACCCTATTCTCACGAGTTACTGCATTTATGCGAGTGATCCACAAACGACGAAAATCTCTTTTTCGTCTGCCTCTATCCCGCTGAGTGGAAACCAAAGCTCTCATTTTCTGTTGAGTAATAGTTCGAGTAAGTCTTGAATGAGCCCCTCGAAAGGTTGATGCAAATAAACGAATTTTTGTTCGACGTCGCCGAGCTATATATCCTCGTCTAATTCTGGTCATTGAATCAAATGAAACTTTGATGAATAACTAATTGATTTCTTTTCTTTCAGTCATTCTTTTCCCTCTCTTTAGTAATATAATAACAAAACGGATTCTTCTGATGTATAAAATCAAAATTCCAATGGCTTTTGCTACTATAACCTTCCCAACCACGATTTTTTTATTTCTTCCGGGCATTTCACCCCCCCCCCCCCAAAAAAAAAAAAATTGTACGGATATTTAGGTATAAAATAAATAGTAATAAATGGGTGAATAGTGGCTTCCATCGTTTCTATGGTTACTTCTTAAACGGTGAGGTCCTCTCTATACACCGGAGCCCCTTCTCTCATTTAATCAATGTTATTGGTAACTTTAACTTGTACAGTTCACGCTCTTTGGCTCTACCTATGAATTATCCAGTAATAGGCCTTTTCACAATGAGATCTATCCATACAGTGACGGCATTTAATTATGAAGGTTAATAGGTAGCTGACCCTGTTAGTCCGTTCTTGCAAGAGTAGGAGCATAATCTTTCTGCTTCTTAAATACCATTTACCCCGCTTAATGGGATAACCATTTGCTACCAATGGGGAATTGCTTTTCATCTCAAATCGAGGTGATTGGGTTTGCACCAATGGAAACCATAAATTCCATACACAATAGAGGTATATGAGAGATCTTTATTTTTAGATAGTGAATGGGGTTCTTCCATTCTATCCTATTCATTGGTACGGGTCTTTGATACTGGAAAAATCGTCTCATCTAACTCATACCACGATCTGAACGAGTCGCACATACACCCTAGTACATGTTCCTCGACGCTGAGGACATCCTCGAAGAGCGGGGGATTTCGTGACATTTCGGATTGGCTGTCTTGTGTTTCTAATAAGTTGTTTAATAGTTGGCATGCCGAATCGTACACAGAATGGGCTGGTTTAGATCGATCCTAACCGGATGATTATGAATTACTTCCATTTACAATTTGATCCAGGTAAGAAGATAAAAGATCAAATCACGGTTCATTCCAATTATGATTCGAAATGGAATCACAGATTTATGCGGAATCCCCGGTATTTTCGATTGCTACAAGATCAACAATGCCGTGAGCTTGGGCTTCTGTTGCTGACATAAAAACATCCCTTTCCATGTCTTCGGATACAACCCATAAAGGATTGCCTGTTCTTTGTACATAAACCCTTGTGAGGGTTTCGCGGAGTTTCAGTAGTTCTTCCGCTTCCAGGATAAATTCTCCTGCGGGTGCCTCATAATAAGAACTAGCAGGTTGGTGGATCATAACCCTGATGATATAACACAATGAACGATTCCTCTATCTCGCCCAATTGGGCGAAGGGATAAAGAATAAAAAGAAGAAAAAGATAGAATTGAACAACCGTACAGGCATCCTTTGTGCATTGCATACGGCTCTGCAATGGAATTTCTTTTTCCCTTCTTTCTGTCATCGAAGAAAGAGAGAAATAGAATCCATCAGACCCAGATCGTGATCCATTTACCATCCTTCCTTTTGGAGGAGTCAAAAATACTATGATGGTTCCGTTGCTTTATATATTTATCTCGTCTGTGATTTAGCAATCCCAAAGTTTCTTTCTGATCTGATCAAATAAGGAAAAAAGATTCTTTTTTTTTTTTTTTTCATTTTCACACTCTTTCGTAACATAAATATTGGAAAGAGACTTCTGACAAAAAGTTTGTGACGCTGAAATGGACCCCGATACATAAGATCAAATCGGAAATAACCTTTGCTTCATACTACTATCTCGATACAAAATCTCATGTTATGAAAAAACAATACTAGTTTGCTCATATCGAACCCGAAATGCCATGCTATTATTACTTATTATTCATATTCCATATGGCGAAGGCATAGTCTTCTTTTTTCTTTTCTCTCAAATAAAAAACTCATTGGCGCCAAGCGTGAGGGAATGCTATACGTTTAGTAATTTCTCCTCCGACCAGGATGAAAGATCCCATTGAAGCGGCTAATCCCATGCATATTGTATGCACATCGGGTGACACAAATTGCATAGTGTCATAAATAGCTATTCCCGGGATTACCCATCCGCCGGGAGAGTTTATAAACAAATAAAGATCCTTGGTATCATCCTCTATGGTGAGATATATCATGAGACCAACAAGTTGATTCGAGATCTCGCTATCAACTTCTT